ACAAAAAAAAGAGATATAGATTTATGCAATTCGTAAAAAATATGACTATAAAAAGAAAATGATATGTGAGTTTTTCAACAAATAAAGGGTTTTCTATATACTCTATATACATAGAATATTCGTAAGAAAGACTCATTTCTTTATTAGTATCTTTATTATTTGTTCTTTATTTTACCATTCATATTTATATCCATAGAATTCTCTGTTCTGCCATAGAAATTTAATTAGTTGAACTTAATATAAAATAGAAAAAAAGGATCAAAAAAAAGACTTTACCTTTTATCTCTATCCACTCTCTACGTTCTACATTTAATTTTTTTTTTAGGAAGAAAATCCAACGGAGAGGTATTACCTAATCCTAATGAAAACTTTAATCTTTTTTTACTAATCGGTCAAAATCTAGGAAATAATATTCCTAAATTCCATTTTCAAATTGGAATGAGACTAGTAATCATCCTTATTAATAAGGATACGTGGTTCGATAAAAGAGATCTTAGTTATTTTTTTATAAAATTTTTTTATCTCTTTTAATAAATAGTCATAAATATAAAATAAAGTTCATTTTATCTATTCGAAGTATTATATAAATTATAAGTATTATATAAAATGTCAGATAGGATAGCGTTTTTTATAAATAGAAAATTTTTTTATTGATAGAGAATATAAAATCAATTCCATAATGAACATAATGAATTAGTTAATGATTTGGAAAAAACTAACAAAAAGTGCTTATTTTAGGAGGACAAATTTTTCATCTTAGTTAATCCTATGATTCATATCAATATCAAGCACTTTTTTAGTGTAATTATTTATTGTTATTCTATGAATAGAAATTGATGGAATAATAATTGAAATTTTTATTTTCGCTATCTTCAAAGAATCTTAGTTAGTAACTAAGTATTCTCTTTTTACGAATAGGCTGGCTATCTCATTTGACCAACGAATTGTAACTTCTTGATTGGAAAAATTCAGAATAATTAAAAATATAAAATTCTCTAGTTCATATCTTGATTTTTTTATTGACTCCTTTTGAAATTTTTAAAAAGGTAAGATCCGGTAAATCGGAAACAATTTATTAAGAAAAAACTTTTTTATGGAGCAGACATATCAATACGCGTGGATAATACCTTTCCTTCCACTTCCAGTTCCTATGTTAATAGGAGTGGGACTTCTTCTTTTTCCGACGACAACAAAAAACCTTCGTCGTATGTGGGCTTTTCAGAGTGTTTTATTGTTAAGTATAGTCATGATTTTTTCGATCAATTTGTCTATTCAACAAATAAATAATAGTTCCATCTATCAATATGTATGGTCTTGGATCATTAATAATGATTTTTCTTTAGAATTCGGATACTTGATCGACCCACTTACTTCTATTATGCCAATATTAATTACTACTGTTGGGATTGTGGTTCTTGTTTATAGTGATAATTATATGTCTCATGATCAAGGATATTTGAGATTTTTCGCTTATATGAGTTTTTTCAGTAGTTCTATGTTAGGATTAGTTACTAGTTCTAATTTGATCCAAATTTATATTTTTTGGGAATTAGTCGGAATGTGTTCGTATCTATTAATAGGGTTTTGGTTCACACGACCTGTTGCGGCAAATGCTTGTCAAAAAGCGTTTGTAACGAATCGTGTTGGGGATTTTGGTTTATTATTAGGAATTTTGAGTTTTTATTGGATAACAGGTAGTTTCGAATTTCGAGATTTATTCAAAATATTCAGTAACTTGATTTATAATAATGAAGTCAATTTTTTAGTTGTTACTTTGTGTGCCGTTCTATTATTTGCCGGTGCGATTGCTAAATCTGCACAATTCCCTCTTCATGTATGGTTACCTGATGCCATGGAGGGGCCTACTCCTATTTCAGCTCTTATCCATGCTGCTACTATGGTGGCAGCGGGAATTTTTCTTGTAGCTAGGCTTATTCCTCTTTTTATAGTTATCCCTCACATAATGAATTTTATCTCTTTAGTAGGGATAATAACAGTATTATTAGGAGCTACTTTAGCTCTTGCCCAAAAAGACATTAAGAGAGGTTTAGCATATTCCACAATGTCTCAATTGGGTTATATGATGTTAGCTCTGGGTATGGGGTCTTATCGAAGTGCTTTATTTCATTTGATTACTCATGCTTATTCAAAAGCATTATTGTTTTTAGGATCCGGATCCGTTATTCATTCAATGGAAACTCTTGTTGGATATTCGCCAAAGAAAAGCCAGAATATGGTTTTTATGGGGGGGTTAACAAAGCATGTGCCAATTACCAAAACTTCTTTTTTTTTAGGTACACTTTCTCTTTGTGGTATTCCACCTCTTGCTTGTTTTTGGTCCAAGGATGAAATTCTTAATGATACTTGGTTGTATTCACCAATTTTCGCAATAATAGCTTGGTCTACAGCGGGATTAACCGCATTTTATATGTTTCGAATTTATTTACTTACTTTTGAAGGACATTTAAACGTTTATTTTCAAAAGTATAGTGGAAAAAAA